GCACTTATTTAAAAACGAATAAACCTCAGTTCCAAGAAATCATATCCTCTACCAAGACATTAACCGCTGAAGCAGAAAGCTTTTTGAAAGAAGGTATTCAAGAGCAACTGGAACGTTTTCTACTTCAGGAGAAATTATAAAAAAAGAAAAGAAATGGATCATTCTTATTTTTGATTCTTTAAGTAAATTTTATTCTTTAAATGTAATTTTTAAGAAATTCTATAACTATAAATAGAAGTATATAAGTTAAGTATATATATAATAGAAAGAAGTATATAACTAATATCTGTTTATTATTAAATCTTAAAACATTCAGAATTTCTTTCTTATTCTATTTCTTTCTTATCTTTTTTCTAAATAGAATAAAAAAATATTATATATATAATATATATAAATGGAAATAATATATAAATATCAATATATTTATATCTATATTGATATTGCGTCCAATAGGATTTGAACCTATACCAAAGGTTTAGAAGACCTATGTCCTATCCATTAGACAATGGACGCTTTTCGCTTCTTTTGACTAAAAAAAAAGAATGTGCGAAATCTTTTTAGCAATTGTGTATTGAATTCACTTCAATACACAATTGCTATTAGACAATTCTAATATAGAAAATTGTCTCTAATAAAAAAAAGGGGCTATTTAGAATTTAGAGCGGGTAGCGGGAATCGAACCCGCATCGTTAGCTTGGAAGGCTAAGGGTTTTAGTCGACGTCGATTGATCATTTTTATATTTTTAACGTCTCTAATTCAAAACCGAACATGAAACTTTGGTTTCATTCGGCTCCTTTATGATGGATGGAGAAACTCCCAAATAAAAAAAGACGGGAACGAAATCAAAATAAAAATTCGACCCATAACATCTATGTTAGCTTTTTTTTCCGTCTGGGTAATTTCACAGAAAATTTTGCTTTCTAGATGATCCTTCTAGAAGATAGAAAAGGAGAACTCGAACAATCTTTCTAGTTACTTCGTTCTTTATTTCTATTTAACGGAATCCTTAGGAAAAGTATTTTGTTTCCACCGAGCTAAAACAATATAATATGTCGATGTCTTTAGTAAACTAAAGTTCTCGTTTAATAGCTATTTTGCTTCAATTTTTTCTATACCAAATAATGAATAGAACTGAAGATTTAGTTACGATTAGAAAGAAACTTTTCGAGCTTTATCCATGGATCCTCTTGTTATACTTATTGAATTGTAAATAGTCATCCAATTCAAAAAATTATGTTTCGGAATTTCATAATCCAAATTTACAATTGATTAGAGTCTTTGGATACAAATTACGAGAATCTATAATCTTCCTTGAATCTTGCATTGAAAGGTAAAGGACTAAATCCTTTTAAGAAATAAAGTTTTTGATCGGAAGATTAATCAAACCGAGAGACCCTTTAACTATTAAAGGGGTTAAAGGAACGAATCACACTTTTACCACTAAACTATACCCGCTACAATGCAATTATTGCATATAAATTGACCTTTTGTCGAACAAAGTAATCGGGAGTGTAATAAAAAAATCTGAAAAAAAAAAATTAGAAAATTCTAGCGTTGACGCGTAGACTTAATAAAATTAGTAAAAGCGGATTCCATTTTTTTTTTTTCAATTTCAGATCTTTTTTGTCTAAAAATCATTGGATAAGTCTTTTTAACTTTAACAAAAAAAGGCCCGGCTGGGGACTGACCAGGCCAGGCTATTAAAATAAAAAAGATCTTTTACTTGTGTTTGGACGAGACAAAATAAAAAAAGGATTCTCTATTTCTATTATTGTGGTTTTATTTATTTCTCTTTCGAGTTCGAGCCTTTTCTTTTTTTCTTTATCTAATCTTTATCTACATTTTTTATGTAAATAGAATTACTGAGAAAGTTCTATAAAAAAAGTTATATAATAGTATAGTAATATATATATATTTTTTAATATATTATATAAATAGATGATATATATTTATATAATAAAAAAGAAATTATATATATATAATAAAATATAGAAAATGAAAAAATATATAATATTTTATAATATAAAGAATAATCTATACAAAAAAAGAAAGTTTTTGAAGAATAAAGTGGAGAAGGTTTTTTTCAAGCCTTTTTTTCTAATGGAACCTAATAAGTATCCCTTTTCGATTAGGAGAGATGGCTGAGTGGACTAAAGCGTTGGATTGCTAATCCATTGTACGAGTTAATCGTACCGAGGGTTCGAATCCCTCTCTTTCCCTTTCTCCTTTTGATAATGTGTAATAGATAAAATCCTAATAAAATTCGAACATTTCCACTAACTAATTAAATAAAGCAATAAAAAACCTTTCTTTTTTATTCTTCACGTCCCGGATTACGTCCTGGATCATTAGATAGGAATCCAAATATGAAGAGAGAAACAAAGAATATAACTACAGTGTATACAAAAAGTTTGAGAGTAAGCATTACACAATCTCCAAGATCTTAACTTAAAAAAAAAAAAAAAAAGAGAATAGATTCTCTATTTTTATACCAAATATCTAATTTTAATACCAATAAATCAAGTGATTTATTTTTTTTCTAGAAAAAAAATAAAAAAAAAAGTTTCAGAAAGTCATTTGTAATAAGATAATAGTCGAGTCTTTCATATTCAAACAGATTTGCATACCAACATCTAGATAGTTTTTTTGATGAACTCGAATCTAATTAGGTTCTTTCATTTAGGGAAAAGAGGATAAAATTGAGGAAATAGAATGATCCAGATTTAGTATGGTTACCAAAAAAATTCAATGTTTGAATTGAAAGTTGGTTCAGACGTCAAGATTTTTTTGATCTTTTGAATTGTTGGAAGAAAAAAAATACTGAATTTTTCTAAGATAGTATTAAGAATTTCATCGAAAACTTACAGCTGCTTGCCAAACAAAGGCTAAGAGAAGAAAGAAAAGAGGTATTACGGGCATAACATCTACGATTGGATTCAAAAAGGCGTAGGCCTCCGGCAATTTGGCGACTAAAAAAGTGCTTGAAAAAAGGGCAGAATTAAAACAAATACAGATCAAATTAAATATATTAAGCATAACAAAAATTGGTGTTCTTGTGGATAATTTAATTTTGATTGAGTTATTAATATATTTTTTATATAAGGAAAAAAATAAAGAAAGATAGTCTAAAAAGACTTTGTTGAATTTACTCAATCAAAAACCCTTTCATTCTCTTATGAGAATTAAAGAAATAATATTTTCATACAATATCTTAATTGAATTCTATGTAATGATCAATAAAGTCAGTTTGATTTGCTATCTACACGTGTAAAAACTCTAGCACCAATGTAATCGATATTTAATTTGGGCTTAAATTGAATTGACGAACAACCAATAGGAATATTACTCTTTTAGTAGTCTTGAATAAAAATCGAAATGGGGCGTAGCCAAGCGGTAAGGCAACGGGTTTTGGTCCCGCTATTCGGAGGTTCGAATCCTTCCGTCCCAGAGTACAGTCATTACGGAATCACTCTTCTATTGCCTTTGTACACCATCTTTCTCTTTCTGTTTAAAAATCCAATATTTTTTAAGAATAAAATATTGAAATGAAAAGAAGAATCAACTTCTTTTTCATCATTTCAACCGAATTAAAAAAAATCTATATATTTATATATATAAATATAGATTTCTATTCAAATTTAGATTTGACATATATACAATCTAATATGGGATTCATTTGAATTCTGACTGAACCTTTTACGCGTAAATTCACTATTCCATTCATAGAGAAAGAAAAAGTATAGATTACGATATACTGACTGAACTATGACTATTCATGATTCCAAAATTGAATCAATTACACAAACTAGAGGAATGTTATGGTAAAACTTCGTTTAAAACGATGTGGTAGAAAGCAACGTGCGACTTGAATTGAAGGACATGATCTGCTGTGGATTTTTTGATCCGCCACTTTTTATATAGGAATATAGGTGCTCTTGGCTCGACATTTTGTATTCTATTTTACTAGAGTCCTACACTTTATTTGAATATAAAAAAGAGTACAGGCTGGAGCTCGAGGAGAATAGAAAGTTTTTATTCCTTTCGCAGGAGTAAGGATCTAGGGTTAGTGCGAATTAATAAGTTGGAACAACTTCGTAAGTCTTTTTATTTTTATATTGAAAAAAAAAGTCCTTTCAAGCAATTTTACAATGGAAAAGGAAATTTCTTAAAATTGGAAAATTCTTTGAATCAAAAGTCTATCATGCGTGAATCAAGCGTTTGTATGATTCTTTGATAGAAAGAAAAGAAATCATAAACAAAATAAGGGGCTTGTTGCTGCCCTTTTTTAATAAAACGACTCAAGATCACCGAAGTCATGTCTAAACCCAAAGATTCAAAGTAAGAATAAAGAATCCTGAAACAAGGAAATCCCGTTTTCAATTGTTTGAACAACTAGATCAGAATGAAGAATTTAAATTTATTCTAAAAAATGAGACAAACAAAAAAAGGGTTAGAGACTACTCAATAAAAAGAGTACTTAAGGATTCTCTGTTGAGATATTTGAGAGTTATTTAACTTGAGTTACGAGAGTACGAATGTTACGAATGCTTTTTATGGAAAAAAAGATTTAGGGTTTCAATACTGGCTAATTTATTTCATTTTTTTATTAATCTATTTAATATTTGAATTTTATACAGAAAGTTAACTTCTACTCATTGAATTATTTTCTCGAGCCGTACGAGGCCAAAGCCTCTTATACGTTTCTAGGGGGGGGGTATTATTCATATACATCTATCCCAATGAGCCGTTTATCGAATCGTTGCAATTGATGTTCGATCCCGAAGAGAAGGAAGAGATCTTCGGAAAGTGGGTTTTTATGATCCGATAACTAATAAAACTTATTTAAATCTTCCTGCTATTCTCGATTTCCTTAAAAAAGGCGCTCAACCAACAAGAACAGTTCATGATATTTCAAAGAAAGCAGGAATTTTTACGGAATTTAAGTCTTAATAAAACGAAATTGAATTAATCAAATATAAAAAAGAGGATGTGAAAGACTCGTATATAGCTTGGTATCAAATTTTATCTACTTTTTTCTTTCCTCCTCTTTCGCTTCCATCATATTTATTTGGATTTATTAGAATTTCGATTTATTATTAGTATTCGTCCTAAAGTACGAATACTAAAAAATACCTTGCTAACAACTACTATGTTTTATAATCATAAACAAATTTATGAAAATAATTTGGGATCTATAGAAATTCTAATTTTTGTATAAATAAAAAATTTTACTGTATAGAAATAGAAAATAATACTGTATAGAAAATAATATATTAACTCTGAAATAAAATTATTATATATATTAATATATTATTTTCTAAATAATATATATAGATTCTTAATTTTTATATGAATAATTTATTCATTATTCATAAAAAATTAAAGGCCATAAAAAATGGGTCTAAAAAAGTATAAAAAGATTTGAGATTACCCTACCTGGCTTAATTTTCATTTATTCTATGAACTAACAAACCAAGAGGTTAAGCTTTTTTATTTATTTTTTCTTTTTTTTTTCGCTATATTAAAAATTCACAATCATATTGACAACAGTGTATCGACCAAATATAATTCTCTCATAGATAAATGGATCTATTTATCCCTGACGCACACATGACTGGATTTGTCTTTTTTTTATTCTGGTTGTATCTACATATTTGCAGTACTTTCTTTTTTTGTTTTTGGGGGTTGCTAACTCAATGGTAGAGTACTCGGCTTTTAAGTGCGACTAGCATCTTTTACACATTTGTATGAAGAAAAGGATTCGTCCAGATCTGCGGTAGAGTTTGTAAGACCACGACTGATCCTGAAAGGAATGAATGGAAAAAATAGCATGTCGTATCAAGAGAGAATTCAAATAACATTTTTTTGCTTGCCTGATCGGTACAACCTTGTTTTCGGTGTCGACAAAAAAAAAAGGAATTCCAATTTGGGTCGAGTGAATAAATATAAATGGATGGATAAAAAAAAAGTTTTCCTTATTCCAGGAAAAAAAAAGAAACGAGTTTCCATTCGTAATTTGAAAAATTACCCGATCTAATTAAATGTTAAAAATAGATTAGTGCCTAATACGGGTATGGGAAGGTATTTTTTTCTTGCGTGTTATTATCAATTTTTTCATGAGTCCTAATTATTTTTTCCCTAGTCCGTTTGGGTTAGGTTCGAGATGGATGTGTAAAAGAAGCAGTATATTGATAAAAAAAATATATATATATTTCCAAAATCAAAAGAGCGATTAGGTTAAAAAAATAAAGGATTTCTAATCATCTTGTTTTGTTATTCTATAATATAACGAACAGAAATCTATTAAAGATAGAGAATCCGGTTAGCAGTCTACCTGTTTATGAGGTAGGTATCTATTGCTTTCGTAATGTAATACCTTATTTTGACTGTATCGCACTATGTGTCATTTCAGAACTCAAGAAAATAAAGACTTTACTTTCAGTTCAAATCGAATTTCAATCCAAATGGAGAAATTTCAAGGATATTTAGAGTTCGATGGGGCTCGGCAACAGAGTTTTCTATATCCACTTTTTTTTCGGGAGTATATTTATGTACTTGCTTATGATCACGGTTTAAATAGATTAAATAGAAATCGCTCTATTTTCTTGGAAAATGCGGATTATGAGAAAAAATATAGTTCACTAATTGTGAAACGCTTAATTTTTCGAATGTATGAACAGAATCCTTTGATTATTCCCACTAAAGATTTGAACCAAAATCCCTTTTTGGGGCATACCAATCTTTTCTATTATCAAATGATATCGGTTTTATTTGCATTGATTGTAGAAATTCCATTTTCCCTAAGATTAGGATCCTCTTTCGAAAGAAAACAATTAAAAAAATCTTATAATTTACAATCAATTCATTCAATATTTCCCTTTTTAGAAGACAAATTATCACATTTTAATTATGTGTTAGATGTACTAATACCTTACCCCATCCATCTAGAAATCTTGGTTCAAACCCTACGTTACCGGGTAAAAGATGCCTCTTCTTTGCATTTTTTTCGGTTCTGTCTATACGAGTATTGCAATTGGAAGAATTTGGATATTAAAAAAAAATTCATTTTTAATCCAAGATTTTTCTTGTTCTTATATAATTCTCATGTATGTGAATACGAATCCATCTTTTTTTTTCTACGCAAGCGGTCTTCGCATTTACGATCGACATCTTATGAAGTCCTTTGTGAACGAATTTTATTCTATGGAAAAATACAACATTTTTTAAAAGTCTTTGTTAATAATTTTCCGGCGATCCTAGGGTTGCTCAAGGACCCTTTCATACATTATGTTAGATATCACGGAAAATGCATTCTGGCAACAAAGGATACCCCGCTTCTTATGAATAAATGGAAATATTATTTTGTTAATTTATGGCAATGTTATTTTTCCGTATGGTTTCAATCGCAAAAGGTCAATATAAATCAATTATCTTTAGATAATTTAGAATTTCTGGGTTATCTGTCAAGTTTGCGATTAAATCCTTTAGTGGTACGTAGT